CTTTGTTGAGTAATAACTTAATCCTTCAATAAAATACTCCTTGCAGAAATATCAATAGATATTTCACCCCCGCCTTTTACATTAAACATTATATTAGTTCATGAATCCTGACAAGAATTCTATCTCTATGAATATGGATATAAGAAAGAAAGAATAAGAAAAGATTTTTTCTATTGTAATTACATTCTTTCTTTTTTTTTTTTTCGTTCCTAGTCTTCTTTCTAAGAAAAAGTGAAGGGGGCTTTAAAAGAAAGTAAAGGATTATTTCGTTCCTGATAGCTATTTCTTTAATTAGTGGATAGGAGCATACTCTGGATCGGAATCATGGGGAGTACTGCCTGATCATTTCTACTAATTTAAAGCCCCAATTAGTATTCCTTTTATGCAGAAATGTCCCTTGGATAACTTACATAATCTCCATTACTAATCCTTTATGTACCTTGGTGTTCCTAGCCATCCACTCATTTTTGCTCAATCCCCCCGTTTGGTACTACATATATGTTAATACATAGAAAAGATAGTGAAAACAAAACTCCATACAGTTGGTCTTTTGAACCCGCTTCAAGTCGTGATTGATGCCTAATCAATCAATCTTGGGATAAACAGTCTCTACTGCTTGCTTATGTTTATTTCCGCTTAACTCTTGTACATAGGAAATGAGACTCAATCCTTTTACTGCGAATTTATAAGCTGTTTTATTTCACTCATATAACTATCTGATTTAGTTTATCAACCCGAATGATGAATAAAAAATGACAATATTTATTCAATTCAGCCAACTTCTTTCCTAGAAAAAAAAAAGAAAGAAAAGAAAGGGAATAGGGAAAGGTTTATGTCTCAACGAATCGCACGTAGAGATATTGATAACACGCATAGAGTTAATGGTATTTCATAACTAATTGATTGAGCAGCAGCTCGTAGACCACCTAAAAAGGAATATTTATTATTTGATCCATATCCTGACATAAGAAGTCCAATGGGAGCAATACTTGAAATGGCGATCCATAAAAAAACACCGATATTGAGATCGGATAGAACAAGGTTAGAGCCAAAAGGAATTATTAAATAACTTAGTAGAATTGATATGACTGCTATGGATGGTCCGATACTGAATAAACGAGTATCTCCTCTAGATGGAAGAAGATTCTCTTTGAAAAGTAGTTTTGTGCCATCTGCTAGAGCTTGAAGAATTCCCAAAGGACCGGCATATTCAGGTCCAATACGTTGTTGTATCCCTGCGGATATTTCTCTTTCTAACCACACAATTGCTAGTACACCTATTGTGATTCCCAATACAGGAGTAAAAATAGGTACAAGCATCCATATGATCCCATAAACCTCTTTTAAGTATTCCAATCGGGAAAAAGAATTGATATCTTGTACTTCTGGTGTATCAATTATCATTTCAACGATCAACTTCTCCCATAATTATATCTATGCTACCTAGTATCGTCATAATGTCAGCCAATTTCATTCTTTTAACTAACTGAGGAAGAATTTGCAAATTGATAAAACCCGGCGGTCGAATTTTCCATCTCCAAGGAAAAACATTCTGATCTCCTATCAGAAAAATTCCCAACTCTCCCTTTGGGGCTTCGACTCTCACATAAAGTTCTTGTTTCGACAATTCAAAAGTAGGAGAAGGCTTTTTACTAATAAATCGATATTCAAAATCATTCAATTCGGGATCCCTCGCTCTATCAAAGCATCGGATTTCTAAATTCTCATATGGCCCTCCCGGAATTCCTTCCAGAGCCTGTTGAATAATTTTTATAGATGTCATCATTTCACCAATTCGTACTAAATAACGAGATAATGAATCTCCTTCTTTTTGCCATTGGACTTCCCAATCAAATTCGTCATAACACTCATAATGATCAACTTTACGAAGATCCCATTGTATTCCGGAAGCTCGTAGCATTGGTCCTGACAAACCCCAATTTATTGCTTCTTCTACACCAATAATGCCTACTCCCTCAACTCGTTCTAAAAAAATAGGATTACGCGTAATAAGTTTTTGATATTCATCAACCCCTGTTAAAAAATAATCGCAGAAATCCAAACATTTATCTATCCATCCATGCGGTAGATCAGCAGCTACTCCTCCTATACGAAAATAATTATGCATCATTCTCATACCGGTGGCAGCTTCGAATAGATCATAGACTAATTCTCTTTCTCTGAAAATATAGAAGAAAGGAGTCTGTGCACCAATATCTGCCATAAAAGGGCCAAGCCATAATAAATGAGAAGCTATACGACTCAACTCCAACATAATCACTCTAATATAGCTGGCTCTTTTAGGTACTTGAATATTTCCCAACTGCTCTGGTGCATTTACGGTTATTGCTTCTGTGAACATAGTAGCTAAATAATCCCAACGTGTTACATAAGGCAAATATTGTATAATTGTTCGGTTTTCTGCAATTTTTTCCATCCCTCTGTGCAAATAACCTAGTATTGGTTCACAGTCAATAACATCTTCACCATCTAAAGTAACGATGAGTCGAAGAACACCGTGCATTGATGGGTGATGAGGACCCATATTGACTATCATGAGGTCTTCTCTTGTAACTGGTACATTCATAGGTTTTCCCCTGATTCATTCTTCCATGAATTGCTGAAAACGAAAAGAAGTTCATCAAAATTCAAGATCTACTAAATCAAATAATTCAAAAGGACTCTTCAAATTAACGAATTTTTGTCTCCCGAATACCCAACTGACCAATTAATTCTTTATAACGTACTCTATTTTTCTTTGCCAAATAAGACAGCAACCGTTGACGTTTTCCTAGAATTTTCCGTAGACCTCTCTGAGATAAATAGTCTTTTCTGTGCAATTCCAAATGTGAAGTAAGTCTTCGGATCTTATTGGTGAAACTGAATACTTGAAATTCAACAGATCCCCTATTTGCTTCTTTTTGAGAAATAACTGAGATGAATAAGTTTTTTACCATAAAACGAAATCTTCTCTTCCCTCCCTTTTTTTTCTTTTTAAAAAATTTGAATTTTACCCATCAGTAATATAATAGAATTATAATAATAATATTATTATGCCGGTCATTTTAATCTAGTATACGCAATAATCTTAATCTCGTTATGGATACCTAGTTTATCAAATAAAATTAATCAATATCAATAAAAAATCTAATTGATACGTATTAGTATCATGTATCAGAATGTAAATGTAATGTAAGACATCGCATGTGTGCATTTGTTTACTTTCATATACTAGATCTAGTAAGGATATATAAAAAAATGTGATATCAACGAATTTTCAGTCGTGGATACATATGTATCCTTACCATACTAAAACAACTACCATTATTGGTATCAAACCAATAGCGATTCATACAAGCTAAATCTTCTAATCGATAATTGGGCCAGAGAAAGAACTTTAATTTTTTTAATTTAATTAATTGATTTTTATCTCTATCAAGATGTTTGTTTTCATCCAAAAATTTATTACAGCTGTTCCCATTGCAAAATACTGGATTTCTAGCCACACCACTCCTATTCCTCAAATTGAAACAAATTAGAATTCTAAATTTTCTACAACGTCTAGGCGATAAAATATTTTCAGGAACAAGCAAATCATAATGATCTTTGTCTTTATTTCCAATCATCTTTTGACATCTTGCACTGAATTTATCATAATTCTTATTATCAACATATCTTTCTTCTCGGTATCTTTGATTAGTTTGGTACTTACTCTTATGAACCAATGAAATACCTATAGTTTGATACATAATAAATTGTCCATCATTTTTTACAGACAGACGAATTGGTTCGATAATAAATATACCTCTTTTCATCAATTCTGTAAGAGTTAAATCTTTATGAACCGGTATTAGATCCAGACTCATTTCTCCCCTTTGAATAGCAGATATAGAAATTTCTCTTGGATTTATCAGTCTAAGCAGGAGACAATATACATTGATATTATTGATCATTTTTTGATTTAAAGAATCATCCCATCTCAATTGAAAAAGCAAATATCTTTTTAGGAATAAATAAAGTTCTGCTTCCGTGTGATTCTTGAATTGTTTTTTCTTTGTACGTTTTTGCATGTCTGAGTCTGATCCTGCATAATCTTCTTCAATATCTTTTTTGTGGTTTGAGAGGACTGATTCAAGATTTCTTTGGTTTTGTACATCTGATCCAAGATCTACTTGTCCTGCGGATTCTTTTTCTTCTTGATTTTGATTCTCTAATTTTAAAAGTTTTTTTTTTTCATTGGATGATATAAAAAGATTCCCTTTTTGCTTTCTATTACTATTTATATTTTTACTATAATTTTTATTTCCATTAAAATTTAAAAGAAGTAATTTGATTGGTATAACCCAGGGTTTCATTTTATATGTATTATAAAGTAGCACAAATTCTGGGAAGAACCAAGGTTCTAGATTCGATATGGAACGATTTAGTATTTCTTCATTCATCCCCATCCAATCAAAAAGGTCTTTTTGATTGGATGGTTTGATTTCTTGATCTTGTGTAAGATAAAAAAGACCTTTCTTATCAATTATTTGATAATTATTCGACCCGGTCTTGGTATTTTTATTACTGTTGATACTGGTATTGATCCATACCTCAATATCGACCTTCTTTCTAAAGCAAAAATGGAGAATTTTCCAATCAAAAGATTTTCTATCCGAGTTTTTCTTTATATACTCTATATACATAATATCATCTTCACCTAGGTAATTATAAGAAATATCTTGGTTATTATTTACTTGTAATGGTGATCCATAAATATATGAGTCATTCTTATCTTCATAATTAATAGATTTATATGATAAAAGGTCATATCTATAGTGTTTTTTAAAATTTTCTTTTTGATTCGTTAATGAGTCTGCTTCATAATCATTTTGTTTGTTGTAATGAATTAATTGATCTTTTTGAGATAAATCCCATTTGCTTAAATCTTTATTTTGAGCCACACAATGTTGATTTATTCTATTTCGCCACTTTTGTGGTACTAATCTAGACCATATAATCGGAGATAAATATTTATATTGATAATGACCTCTTAACCAGTTTTTCCGTTGATTCATTCCAAAATTACGAAGTTTCTTATGGCTTAATTCGTAATGAAATATTTCGTATGCTCCAAAACCAAAATAATCTTTTCTTTCGTTCTTAAGAAAAAGAGATGTTCCGTTATATTGAAGGACAGATCTTAACTTATACAAGTTAATAACTTGGGTTTGTGATAATTTGTAAAATACATATGCTTGTGACAAGGAGGATAAGTCACAAAAAATCTGTGAACTCTTATTACTAATATTAGAAACTGACCTTTTTATAATCGAAATAAAGTTAATTTTCTTTTGATTTGGTTTACCAATTCTTTTTTGATTTCTTTCATTATTGTAAATGTCTTTATCAATAATTTTTTTTGTTGATTCACTAAAAAATTGTGTATTGGTTCTGGGAATATTAATGAGACATAGAAGAATATCTATGTATATCCTTTCAATGAAATCAATGAAAAATTTTATAAAATAATGTGATTTGCGAATTAATCGAGAATTCCTTCTTTTTAATATTTGCCAAATGCTTTTTTGTGATTCTAATCTTTTAGCATTATAGCTAGCTTTGTTAGGGCTAATATTTATCTCTGGAGTTAGAAAGAGTTTTTTCTTGTCTTTTATAATTTTTTCTATTTTTTTTCTGATTGTGCTTGTTCTATCAGTCAGATCTTTCACTTTTTTTTCTGTCAGTGAATAATTTTTACAATTCATAGATCGAATTTGAATAGACGATTTGTGAATCATCTGATTATTGATTATCGAATCCTTTTGTTTTTGAGTTTCACTAAATTCATATACGTCTCTCAATCCAAATAATAGAGTTGGATTTATTTTTAAGAGTTCTTTTATTATTTTTTTTTTATTTATAAATAGAACACTTTTGATAACCCATTTTTTTGTTTCTTTTAAGACCCTTAAAAATATAAACAATTTTGTTCGTTCTTTTAAAACTGTTAGAACTAGAAAACACTTGTTTTTAAATTTTCTAATTCTTTTCTCAAGTTCTTTTAAAATGGGTTTAAAAAAGGAAGGTCGTTTTCGGGGAGAACCAAAAGGCAGATCAGTTTCCATTCCCCAAACTGTTAAAAAACAAATTTTTTTTACTTTATCTTTCATTGAATCTTTATCAAGGGACCTTTCTTGACGTTTGTGCCAAGGTTTCAGACAGAAAGGAAATAGGATCTTTATTTGAATACCGTCTCTTAACCAGTTTTGCGGAAATTCTGTTTCTGATAATTGAACACCATTATAGGTGCATTTAACATGCATTTCTCGATTCCAATCCTTTAAATCTTCGGACCACTCGGGAGATTGAAATAATAACATACGACCGATGTTTTTAGCTATTATCAATGAAGGTAATATAATATATTTTCGAAAAATTGATTGGGTTAATAACAAGGAACCTCTTATTACTTGAGCAAATAGGACGGTATCCCAGACTTCGGCTATTTTTATCCGTGCTTTTTCCTCTCTTTTGGCCTTCTGTTTTTTCTCCCTTGTCTTTTCCTCTGCATAATTCGCAATTTTAAATTTTTTGTTTTTCTCCTTCCAATTTTCAAAAATGAGTTTTATCAATCCAGAAATATCAAAAGAAAAAAAGATGGGTTTGTATATTCTGTCCAAAAAAAGGGGGGAATGTACATTTGCTTGAAAGAGTTCCCGAATTACTATTTTACGTCTTTGAGCGCGCATGGAGCCTTTGATTATATCTCGACGAAAATCCGATTGTTGTGAATAACGGATCAAAGCGACTTCGTTTGTTTGCTCAGAATTATCAATATCCTTGTTAGCGTTAGCAGTATAAGTATGGGCATTCTGTTGATTATCAGTAAAAATCAATACATGTTTGTATTTTCTTGAACGAATCTCATGGTACACCACTAAAGTTTCTCCTTCCTCCTCATTCTTCATTAATTTGTATGACCATCGAGGGACTTTTTTACTGATTTCTTTTATTCCAATAGATATTTTTCTAATTGTTTGATCCTTGGGGTCAGTTATAACTCTATCGAAAAAAAAATTTAAAAATTTTGCTTGATCTTCTGAATCTGAATCAACCTTTCCTTGTTCTGGAAATAATGAAAGTTTTTTCAAATTAAAATTTGATGGTGATTCTATAGTAAACTGATTGATTAAGTTCAAAAAATAACCAATTTTTGTTGATAATGATTTTCTATCAAATGTATGTTCAAATTCTCGATAATCAATAGCAAAAAGGATACCGTAAATCTTATTTATGCGAAACTTCTCTATGGAATTTTCTCTGGAAGTTTCATTTATGATTGAAGGTGAAAACATTTTTTTGATTGTTCCACGATATGGTCCGCTCAAGAAAGGATCATATATTTTAGGCAAGTATTCTTTTTTAGTTGCATCATTACACCATCTAGCTCTTTTTTCCAGTACATCCAGATCCAGAGTAAGCGATCTATTGTCTAGAGCCTCGATTCTAGTTATAAAC